TCTGTCCGTGAGGATCCCCCCAGAGCACCTTCTACTTCTAATAGGCCATGAACTAGATCAGAAGCATTCTCAACGAGTCCATAAGAAGTGATCCCATTTTTTTCATCGGGTCCGGGTAGAGACCAAAGGTCTTGGGCGACCGATCCGGCAGAACAACTCAAAAGATAAAGAAGTATCGTTAATTTCTTCATGCTCGTTCCAAGTTCGAAGTACCATTTGTACAAATAAGAATCCCTTTCGTTACATGATTTCTTCTTCATATAGATAGATATAGGATCTATGGGGCAATTACTTAGAAGTACATTTTGTGCAACAGCCCTTCCTATCTGATAGAAAAGGATCTCATGATCCTGAACCGATCTTACCTGGGATCGCAAATCCCAAGTTTGTCTATGAAGAGCGGATCTAATTGTATTAGTGTCTATAATTGATTTCTTCTGTGTAATACTAATCGCTAAGGCCTCATTGGTAAGTGCTACAAGATCTCGTGCATTGGAACCCATGGTTATGGACCCGAATTCATTAGTATGGAACATTTTCTTTTCCAAGTGAAATCCCTTAGTATATGAAAGATTGAAAAAGTGCTTTCGTTGTTGTGGAATAAGAAGCCTTCGTATCTTAATGCATGTATTTAATTTATTCGGAACTATTAGAGCGGGATCCACTTTTTGGGGAATATGAGTCGAAGCAATAACAAGAATATTTCTAGTGGAACATCTTTCACAATCCCTGGATAGATAGTTCACTAATAGACCGAGGGATAAGTAATTCGACTCATTCACATCCAGATCATGAATGTTTGGAATCCATATTATGCAAGGAGACATTGCTTTTGCTAATTCGAATTGAAGGGTGATAGAAAATCGGTCTATTTCCGGCATCATATCCATATTTAGCGCATTCATCAGAGTTAGCAGCTCCGTATCGAGGTCAAGATCGATATCGTCACTAGCATCACTCTCGTCACTATCATCAATAGTGTCACTATCATCAATATCGATATCATCAATAAGAAAACCTTTAGGCTTGTTATCCAGGAACTTGTTCAGAAATACCAAAGGAACATAGGAGTTTGTCGCTAGGTATTTGACCAAATAGGAGCGTCCAGTTCCTATAGAACCTATCACTAAAATACCCCTAGAGGGGGATAGGGCTAAGCGGAGCGAAAAGGGTTTTTCATGAGACGGGAAATGAAAACTATTAGCCCCACACGAGGTTTGTGAATAAGTGATTGTCTGATAATGAGCAAGGAATATCCGTCTTTCTGCTAAACAGGATGTATTGAACTCATAATTCATTAGACACTTTTTATGAATGTCAACTAAATATCGTAAGTAAATTGCTCCCGGGTGTTCAATCATTTGATAACCAGAGTCGTTCTTTGATAAATGATCACTAGATAAATAATCACTATGAGTCAGACTCAATAGAATTTGATCAATCCCTTTTTCTGTCGTTAAGGTGGAGAACTGAACCAAAAATTCTCTTTCTTCATCATCAATCGAATCACTGTTCGCAACCCAGGATTCCATTTTATCATCAATCCAATCACTGTTCACGTTTTTTCTTTTTCTTATCAATGAATAGATCTCTTTACTTGTATGACTTAGATGTCTCGTATTTCTTGAAAAAGTGATTCGATTGGTGGGATTTGGTATGATACTTATGAGATCGATGAAATTGATATTCAAATATTTCTTCTTAGAACGGATTGATTTGACCCCATAAGCGGGATCACCACCCAATAGCATGTTGCCGCCAGAAACAGAACCCCGGATTTCTTCTAGAGAATCTCCTAATTGTTCCAGAGCAACTAGAAAGAGATTCTTTAACCAGAAAGAATTCAGTTCAGATGTAGGATACCTATCCAGAAGTTTTCGCAACTCAATCATGTATGGTGGAATCATCAAAGATTTGACCTTTTCGAACTCTGTCTGTAACTCACTAGAGGCTCGGGAAACAAAGAGAAGATGTGTACGAACGAGATATCCAACAACAAGAAGAAGGAAAAGGATTGAATAGAGGAACTCATGAACCTTTGGCAATCTCAGATGTGTCGATATCAATGGTGACTCATTATTTCGATGAATAATTTCTTCGAACATAAGAAAATTATGTAAACACTTTCTCGAAATTTCGCTTATCAGATTCCATTGTGGAAGACACCCTTTTTTCTGAAGAATTCGCCATGATATATCTGATCCATACATAATATCATGAAAAATGGATACAAATTTTGGACTGTTACTTAGTATGGACAATAGGTCTGAAAAAGTATCTAAAAATAAAAAATTTAGATATTTGTACCCTGCCGAAGTAAGGAACCATGGCATATATGTTTGGAATAGATTCCATTTTGAGAGAGTTGAAAAAGCACTATCTCGTTGAAAGGTTCTATACATCTGCCCTTTCTCAAGGCATTTCTTTAGACAAAGACTCCGTTTTTTCCTATTTTCGGATGGTAAATCTTTCTCAGAGCATGGAGTGTGAATCAAACGCA